ACAAGCCTACCCATCATCAAAGCAAGCCCAAGTACATGGAAGAAGGCCCGCTGGATCTGTCCAAATTCAAAGCCCATCAAAGGTGGCTCCTCACATGAAATCATGCAAAGGATCCGAGCCCATCTATCTCCTACATGAAAGGATCTGAGTCCATCCAAATAGCCCAGAAAATGACAGCCATCAAAAGGCCTAAGCCCATACATATAGCCTCGGCCTGTCCAAATGATGTTCAGCGGTCTCTACCCAAGTAGCTGTGGCCCATGATCCAAAGGACCCGCAACCAGTCAATCATGCTATCCTTACCTTCCAACCAATCGGCCAATCACGCTATCCTTACCTTTCAACCAACCCCTTCGATTCCGCTTCTGCAGCAGTATATAATCTCGGTCCCTTACCTTGATGCCTACAGCTCAATTTGTTTTCCAGTGATGGCAAGAATCCGCGAAATACTGCTTTTTCTTCTTCTTGTGTTGTTTCTGAATGGCATCATAGCTACACGAGGGAAAGCGATGCTGCCCACTCTGCCGCAAAAGGGGGCCGCTTTCTTCCCCCCAAAAATGCCAGTTCCACCATCAGGGCCCAGCAAGCAGCATAATTCTGTTCCGAGGCTGCGTTTCATTCCAGCAACAGTAGTATACGGTTCAAAACGCCTTGTTCCATCCGGCGCGAATCCCCTCCATAACTAGTAAAGTGGAGGTGTTATTTGTATTGCAATAATGAATAAATGTACGAACACAAATAATGAGCAGACCTGCCCACGTTTATATGTGGATTCATTTAATAATCTATTATTTTTTAATAAAGAAGCGCTTTGAGGCAGGTTGTGTTTCTCGGTTGATGGATGGCCTATATCGCTTTATTTTAGAATGTTATTGTTATGTTGATGCTATTATTTCTAATATAATCTAAAAAAGTTGCTTAAGACTTAGTCCCATTCTTTAGAATTGTTTTTCTCGTACTGTGTAAACGAACTTCCTTCTCTTGTTTGGCGCTTCTATATGGATCTTACTGACCGACTAGCTGACAGGAAGCGAACTAATTCCGCGAGAACGAGGAAAGTAAGTTCCTATTGCCTCTATATCTTTACTAAAATAAAAGGGTGGTTCTTCACTTGGTGTGAACAATCAAGCCCAACAAGTGGCGGGCTAAGCTCAACAAGTGGTTGGTCAGACCCAACAACCAAATCGGCTAGGCACGCGGCCAGGGAAGTCATTGTTACACTTAAACCAGATATTTTAGACTTAGTCAATCAAGGCGCGCAGAGTCCTCAATTTGCCCTAGTGCTGGATTATGTTCTTCATTTCGGAAGTTAGGATTTTTTTTTAGGCTCATATTCAGTCGGAATAGTTTAGTTAAGACTTTGCCGGTGACTCTCTCATTTCTTTGAGACAAACCTCTCGCTTCGTAATAAACAAAAAGAAAAGGGAGGGGGAGCCCTCTTCCATACTAAGATTAATGAGATTTTCCGGTATACTGCTTTCCCCGCCTCCTCTTCTTCTATATTCGCGGATTAAACGATAGGTTTCGTGAACCAGGTTGGTGGAGGTGGTTTAGTTGCTTTTCGGAGGTTAGACTCGTTTACACGAGACTGGTGCTTCTCTGACTCAGGAGTGAAAGAAGCATCTCCGAGTTTGAACCACGTGGAAATTCCTTAGCCTAGCTCCAGTGGACGTCTCTTTGGCGTTGACTGTGGCATGTTTCGGTCATCCATTCGCCATCGCTTTCACCGACTTCCTTTGCATGCATGCAGTTCCCTCGGCTGTAGCTTATCTTTACCCTGTGTATTGGTGCGTACCAGTGAATACCCACGTGAATGCCGCGAGGAATGCCCATCCATTACTAACCGGCCCTGTGATTCAATCATCCCAAACTCAATTGGGTCTTGCCCCGGCTTATCAATGTTCCAACTCACGGCATGAACCCCAATCGTTTGTTCGTTCTACTCGGAATGTTCCAACCCCTGTGAACCAATTAGGAATATTCCAACTCTGCACTGTGAACTGTGAATCGGTATATCCCCAACATCTGAAGAATGGACTGTATTCACATTGATTGACTATATTCCCATGGACTGATTGACTATTACAGAGTTTCGATACTAAGTCGATACAAAGTTTCCGGCCTTGTAGCTTTCCCACGATACGGGCCTTTTCCTGGTCATGTTTTTTCATGGAGAAAAGGAATTAAGGTGTTGGCGGTTTCCCACGCTTTAGCGCTTGTAGTGTAGCTTCCCCGTTCTCTTTCATTCAAGGATCACCTATTTGAAGGCTTGTGGCTCTGTACTTTCAAATAGCAAATAGGTAGGCGGGCTATAGTCCTCCATCTCATACCAGAAACCACCTTTTCTTGTATATTCTGAACATCTTTCTCTGTAAACTAGAAAGATCGAAGTGAGGGACTTCAGTAAGGCAATCGACTCATCCACTGACCGGGCTCCCACCTCTCCTTAGTGAAAATCATGCAACTCGCATGTGTTAAGCAGGCTCGAAAAACTTCCTTT